AAATCTATAGAAGAATTATCTATCGGAATAATACTCTTACAGATCTATTAACAACAAGTATAGCTACGCCAGAAGAATTAATAATATCTCAGGAAAAATTGCTACAAGAAGCAGTGGATGCACTTCTTGATAATGGAATCTGCGGACAACCAATGAGGGATGATCATAATAGAGTTTACAAGTCGCTTTCAGATGTAATTGAAGGCAAAGAAGGAAGAGTTCGCGAGACTCTGCTTGGTAAACGCGTCGATTATTCAGGGCGGTCAGTGATTGTCGTGGGCCCTTCACTTTCATTACATCGATGTGGATTGCCTCGCGAAATAGCAATAGAACTTTTCCAGGCATTTGTAATTCGTGACCTAATTAGAAAACATCTTGCTTCGAACATCGGAGTTGCTAAGAGTCAAATTCGTAAAAAAAAACCGATTGTATGGGAAATACTTCAAGAAATTCTGGATGACCATCCTGTATTGCTGAATAGAGCGCCTACTCTGCATAGATTAGGCATACAGGCATTCCTCCCCATTTTAGTAGAGGGGCGCGCTATTTGTTTACACCCATTAGTTTGTAAGGGCTTCAATGCGGACTTTGACGGGGATCAAATGGCTGTTCATGTGCCTTTATCTTTGGAGGCTCAAGCAGAGGCACGTTTACTTATGTTTTCTCATATGAATCTTTTGTCTCCAACTATTGGAGATCCCATTTCTGCACCAACTCAAGATATGCTTAGTGGACTCTATGTCTTAACGAGTGGAAATCGTCGGGGTATTTGTGTAAATAGGTATAATCCGTGTAATGGTAGAAACTATCAAAATGAAGATAATAACTATAAGTATACAAAAAAAAAAGAACCGTTTTTTTGTAACGCCTATGATGCAATTGGAGCTTTTCGGCAAAAACGAATCAATTTAGGTAGTCCTTTGTGGCTGCGGTGGCGACTAGATCAACGCGTTATTGCTGCAAGAGAAGCTCCCATTGAAATTCACTATGAATCTTTGGGGACCTATTATGAGATTTATGGACACTATCTAATAGTAAGAAGTATAAAAAAAGAAATTCTTTATATATATATTCGAACCACTCTTGGGCATATTTCTCTTTATCGAGAAATAGAAGAAGCCATACAGGGGTTTTGGCAGGGCTGTTGTAATTCTATGCTACCAGCGGGAATTCGAGTCTCGCCGGGTTAACTAGGACTATAAAATTGCGGAATTTCTACGTGAATCAAGATCTAGAAAAGGAAGTTGTCCAATCACTGACTCAAACCCATTGTCAAATTCTACTCAGCGCAATATGGAGGTACTGATGGCAGAACGGCCCACTCAGGTCTTTCACAATAAAGTGATAGACGGAACTGCCATGAAACGACTTATTAGTCGATTTATTGATCACTATGGAATAGGATATACATCACATATCCTGGATCAAGTAAAGACTCTGGGTTTCCGACAAGCTACCGCCGCATCCATTTCATTAGGAATTGATGATCTTTTAACAATACCTTCTAAAAGATGGCTAGTTCAAGACGCTGAACAACAAAGTTTTATTTTGGAAAAACACCATCATTATGGGAATGTACACGCGGTAGAAAAATTACGTCAATCGATCGAGATCTGGTATGCCACAAGTGAATATTTGCGACAAGAAATGAATCCTAATTTTCGGATGACCGATCCTTTTAATCCAGTCCATATAATGTCTTTTTCGGGAGCCAGAGGAAATGCATCTCAGGTACATCAATTAGTAGGTATGAGAGGATTAATGTCGGATCCCCAAGGTCAAATGATTGATTTACCCATTCAAAGTAATTTACGCGAAGGACTCTCTTTAACAGAATATATTATTTCTTGCTACGGAGCCCGTAAAGGAGTTGTGGATACCGCTATCCGAACATCAGATGCAGGATACCTCACGCGCAGACTTGTTGAAGTAGTTCAACACATTGTTGTACGTCGAACAGATTGTGGCACCGTCCGAGGTATTTCTGTAAGTCCTCGAAATGGAATGATGACCGACAGGATTTTTATCCAAACATTAATTGGGCGTGTATTAGCGGATCATATATATATAGGTTCGCGATGCATTGCTACTAGAAATCAAGATATTGGGGTTGGACTTGTTAATAGATTCATAACTTTTAGAGCACAACCAATCTCTATTCGAACCCCCTTTACTTGTAGGAGTACATCTTGGATTTGTCAACTATGCTATGGCCGAAGCCCAGCTCACGACGACCTGGTCGAATTGGGAGAAGCTGTAGGTATTATTGCAGGTCAATCTATTGGAGAACCAGGTACTCAATTAACATTAAGAACTTTTCATACCGGCGGAGTGTTCACAGGGGGTACTGCAGAACATGTCCGAGCCCCTTCTAATGGAAAAATAAAATTCAATGAGGATTTGGTTCATCCGACACGTACACGTCATGGACATCCTGCTTTTCTATGTTCTAGAGACTTGTATGTAACTATTGAAAGTGAAGATATTATACACAATGTGT